CAGTATCATTATTGGGTTTATACCAATGAGCAAAAAAAGTACAACTTGAACAATGAATTAATAAGTCGAACAAAAGCTCTAGAAAAAGAAAAGGGATTTCTTGCTCTAGATATGCTCGAAAAAAGGACCAGATTATGCAATGATGAAAACGAACAAAAATACTTGCCCAAAACGTATGACCCCTTTTTGAGGGGACCATATCGTGGAACAATAAAAAAATTCTATTCATATATGATCATGAATGATTTAATCACTTCTACAGATACGGAGGATTCCATAGAAATCAATTGGATAAATAAGATTTATGGGCTACTTCATAATAATTATAATTATTCCATAAAATTTGAACATCAAAAGAATCCGCCTGATAGGGAATCATTACTGAATTATATTGGTAATTCCTTAACCTCAATCAAAGAATTTCCTTTTGAGCCTGCACCCATTTTGCATTTTAAAAAATATTCTTTATTGAGAGAGCAAACAAGAATTGATTTAGAAAATCAAACAAAAGCTTTAAAATGGGTATTCGATGTAATTACAACTGATCCAAACGATCAAACAATAATTAGAAATAAATCTATTGGAATAGAAGAAATCCGTAAAAGGGTTCCCCGGTGGTCATACAAATTAACTGATGATTTGGAAGAACAGGAGGAAGAAAAGGAGGAAGAATCTAAGGAAGATCATGAAATTCGTTCAAGAAAAGCCAAACGCGTAGTAATTTATACTGATAACAATCAGAATACCAACCCTATTACAACTACAAATAATACTAATAATAGTGATCAAGCAGAAGAGGTGGCTTTGATACGTTACTCGCAACAATCGGATTTTCGTCGGGATATAATCAAAGGATCCATGCGTGCTCAAAGACGTAAAACGGTTATTTGGGAAATGTTTCAAGCAAATGTGCATTCTCCGCTTTTTTTGGATCGAATAGACAAAACATTTTTTTTTTCTTCTTTTTATATCTCTGAAATGATGAATCTCATTTTTAGGAATTCGTTGGGGAGAGAACCAGAATTGAAAATTTCACATTTTGATTTTGAGGAGGAAGAGACAAGGGAAAAAGAGAAAAAAAACGAAGAAAAAAAAGAGGAAAATGAACGTATAGTAATATCAGAAACTTGGGATAGCATTATATTTGCTCAAGCAATAAGAGGTTTGATGTTAGTAACCCAATCTTTTCTTAGAAAATACATTGTATTGCCTTCATTGATAATTGCTAAAAATATTGGCCGTATGCTATTATTCCAATTCCCCGAATGGTATGAGGATTTGAAGGAGTGGAATAGAGAAATGCATGTTAAATGCACTTATAATGGTGTTCAATTATCAGAAACAGAATTTCCCAAAGATTGGTTAACAGACGGTATTCAGATAAAGATTCTATTTCCTTTCTGTTTGAAACCTTGGCGAAGATCTAAAATACGATCTCATCCTAGGGATCAAATAAAAAAAAAAGGAAAAAAAGACAATTTTTGTTTTTTAACAGTTTGGGGAATGGAAGCGGAATTCCCTTTTGGGAATCCCCGAAAACGACCTTCCTTTTTTGAACCCATTTATAAAGAACTCCAAAAAAAAGTTAGAAAAGTGAAAAAGGATTTATTTCTACTTCTAAAAGTTTCAAAAGAAAAAACAAGATGGATCATTAAAATACTTCTAGTTCTAAAACGAATAATGAAGGAAATTAAAAAAGTAAACCCAATATTCTTATTTGAATTGAGCAGGGTGAAAGTATATGAAACGGCTGAAAATGGAAAAGATTCCGAAATAAATAATAAGATTATTCACAAATCAACCATTCAAATCCAATCCATGAATTGGACAAATTATTCACTCATAGAAAAAAAGATGAAAGATCTTTCTGATAGAACAATCACAATCAGGAATCAAATAGAACGAATCACAAAAGACAAGAAAAAAATAATTCTAACTTGTGATGATAAAAGATCGAAATCACAGAAACATATTTGGCAGATATTCCAAAGAATAAATATACGATTAATACGTAAATCACATTATTTTATGAAATCTCTGATTGAAAATATATATATAGATATCTTGCTATGTATGATTACCATTCACAGGATCTATTTCCAACTTTTCTTTGAATCAACAAAAAAAATAATCAATAAATCCGTTTACAACGATCAAACAAATCAGGAAGGAATTGATGAAAGAGATCAAAATACAATGAACTTTTTTTCCACTATAAAAAAGTCCTTTTCGAATACTAATATTAGTAATAGTACAAAAATGTATTATGACTTATCCTCCTTGTCCCAAGCATATGTATTTTACAAATTATCACAAACCCAATTACTTAACAAGTATCAATTGAAATCTCTACTTCAATATCAGGGGACTTACCCTTTTATTAAGGATAAAATCAAGAATTATTGTATGACACGAGGAATATTTGATTACAATTCAAGACATAAGAAAATTCATAAGTCTGGAATGATTGAATGGAAAAACTGGTTAAAGGGGCATTATCAATACAATTTATCTCAAACCAAATGGTCGCGGTTAGTACCACAAAAATGGCGAAATAGAATCAATCAACGTTATAGGATTCAAAATAAGGACTCAATTAAAGCGGATTCATATAAAAAAGAAAAAAGCCAATTAATTCATTACGTGAAACAAAATTACTATGCAGCGGATTCATTGACAAATCAAAAAGAAAAATGGAAAAAACACTACAGATATGATCTTTTATCACATAAATATATGAACTATGGGGATAAGGAGGATTCTTATATTTATGGGTCAAGATTACAAGTAAATGGGGTTCACAAAATTCCATATAATTTCAATAAACCAAAATCCGAATCATTTTATGTATTGGTAAGTACAGCTATTAGTGATTATCTAGAAGAAGGATATATTATTGATACGCATAAAAATCTAGATAGAAAATATTTTGATTGTCAAATTCTCCACTTTTGTCTTAGAAAAAATATCGATATTGAGACCTGGACCAATACACATATCGGTACCAAAATTGATAAAAATACTAAGACTGAAAAAAAAATCAACAACAAATTGAAAAAAAAAGATATTTTTTCTCTTATGATTCATCAAGAAATCAACCCATCCAATCAAAAAAGTATTTTTTTTAATTGGATGGGAATGAATCAAGAAAGAGTTTATCATACCATATCAAATCTAGAATCTTGGTTCTTCCCAGAATTTGTCTTACTTTTTGATGCATATAAGATTAAACCATGGATTATACCAATCAAATTACTTCTTTTTGACTTTTATTTTTATAAAAATAAAAGTCAAAATAAAAACATCAATATAAATGGAAAAAATAATCCTCAGATGATATCTCATCAAAAAAAATATCTTAAATTAGAAAATTCCAACCAACAAAAAAATGAGCAACAGGACCAAGTAAATCTTGTATCAGATCTACGAAAAGAAAACAAAAAAAAAGATATTGAAGAGAATTATGCGAGATCAGACATTACCATTAAAAAAGGTAAGAAGAAAAAACAATCCAAGAAAAACAAGGAAGCAGAACTAGATTTCTTCCTGAAAAAATATTTCCTTTTTCAATTAAGATGGGATGACTCCTTGAACCAAAGAATGATCAATAATATCAAGGTATATTGTCTCTTACTTAGACTGATAAATCCAAAAGAAATTGCTATATCCTCGATTCAAAGAGGAGAGATGCATCTGGATGTAATGCTAATTCAGAAAGATCTAGCTCTTACAGAATTGATAAAAAAGGGAATATTAATTATCGAACCAATTCGTCTATCTATAAAAAGGGATGGAAAATTGATTATATATCAAACTATAAGTATTTCATTGGTCGAGAACAATAAACACCAAACTAATAGAAAATGCATAAAAAAAAGATATATTGATAAGAGGAATTTGGATAAACCCATTGTACGATATGGGAATATGCTTGTGAATGGGGACACAAATTATTATGATTTCCTTGTTCCCGAAAATATTCTATCTCCTAGACGTCGCAGAGAATTGAGAATGTTAATTTGTTTCAATTCCCATAATTGGAATGTTACGGATAGAAATAGAAATCCATTATTTTGCAATGAAAATAACATAAGAAACTCTGGAAAATTTTTGGATGAGGACAAGCATCTTAATACGGATACAAATAAATTCATTAAATGCAAATTTGTTCTTTGGCCCAATTACCGATTAGAAGATTTAGCTTGTATGAATCGCTATTGGTTTGATACCAATAATGGCAGTCGTTTCAGTATGTCAAGGATACATATGTATCCACGATTTAGAATTATTTAATTTAATAGTATATTTCCTATATCATATATATATCTATATTCCGCGACATTTTCGGTATATGAAAGCCGAAAGATGTATGCATATGCTATGTTATATTTTGGTAAATGATACAGATTGAATGGTGTATCCATTCAATTGGATATAGGAATAAATAAATTAGGGGAATCCTTTTAGATAGAAATAAATTCTTTTCTTTCGTTAATGTGGAAACATATTATCCCTTTCTATCCAAATCAAATTTTCAATTTGATTTGGATAAAATAAAGAAGTAGTATATGAATAAATCCAAATTTTTGTGTGTACTAGATGTGTGTACTAGATTAAAATAACCGGCATAATTTTTTTTTTTATTTTTCCTGATCGGAAAAATCCATGAAAAAGAAAGAAAAAGGATAGAAAAATTTTTTATGGTCAAAAATTCATTCATTTCCATTATTCCACAAGAAGAAAAAGAAGAAAACAAGGGTTCTGTTGAATTTCAAGTATTCAGTTTCACCAATAAGATACGGAGACTTACTTCACATTTGGAATTGCACAAAAAAGATTTTTTATCACAAAGAGGTCTACGAAAAATTCTAGGAAAACGTCAACGGTTGCTGGCTTATTTGTCAAAGAAAAATAGAGTACGTTATAAGAAATTAATTGGTCAGTTGGATATTCGAGAGCCAAAAACTCGTTAATTTAATCGTTTGAATTTTTTTTAGTAGTATTCAATTTTTCGTTTTGATGAGTCTCGTTTTGAGGAATTCATGGAATAATGAATTAAGGAAGAAAAGATATGACAGTACCGGTTACAAGAAAAGATCTCATGATAGTCAATATGGGGCCTCACCACCCATCAATGCATGGTGTTCTCCGACTAATCGTTACTCTCGATGGTGAAGATGTTATTGACTGTGAGCCCATATTGGGCTATTTACACAGAGGAATGGAAAAGATAGCGGAAAATCGAACAATTATACAATATCTACCTTATGTAACACGATGGGATTATTTAGCTACTATGTTCACAGAGGCAATAACCGTAAATGCGCCAGAACAATTGGAAAATGTTCAAGTACCTCAAAGAGCTAGCTATATCAGAGTAATTATGCTGGAATTGAGCCGTATAGCTTCTCATTTGTTATGGCTTGGACCTTTTATGGCGGATATCGGTGCACAGACTCCCTTTTTCTATATTTTCAGAGAAAGGGAATTGATATATGATCTATTCGAAGCCGCCACAGGTATGCGAATGATGCATAATTATTTCCGTATTGGAGGAGTAGCTGCTGATCTACCTTATGGATGGATAGATAAATGTTTGGATTTCTGCGATTATTCTTTAACAGGAGTTGTTGAATATCAAAAACTTATTACGTGGAATCCCATTTTTTTGGAACGAGTTGAAGGAGTGGGCATTATTGGTGGAGAAGAAGCTGTAAATTGGGGTTTATCAGGACCGATGTTACGAGCTTCTGGAATCCAATGGGATCTTCGTAAAGTTGATCATTATGAGTGTTACAATGAATTCGATTGGGAAGTCCAATGGCAAAAAGAAGGAGATTCATTAGCTCGTTATTTAGTACGAATCGGTGAAATGAAGGAATCCATAAAAATTATTCAACAAGCTCTAGAAGGAATTCCTGGAGGACCTTATGAAAATTTAGAAGTACGACGCTTTGATAGAGCAAAGAATTCCGAATGGAATGATTTTGAATATAGATTTCTTAGTAAAAAACCTTCACCCAATTTAGAATTGTCGAAACAAGAACTTTATGTGAGAGTGGAAGCCCCAAAAGGAGAATTGGGAATTTATTTGATAGGAGATAATAGTGTTTTCCCCTGGAGATGGAAAATTCGTCCACCTGGTTTTATCAATTTGCAAATTCTTCCTCAGCTAGTTAAAAGAATGAAATTGGCTGATATCATGACGATATTGGGTAGTATAGATATCATTATGGGAGAAGTTGATCGTTGAAATGATAATTGATACGACAGAAGTACAAACTATCAATTCTTTTTATACATCGGAATTTTTAAAAGAAGTGTATGGACTAATATGGATTGTACCCATTTTGACCCTTATATTGGGAATAACAATGGGGGTACTAGTAATTGTGTGGTTAGAAAGAGAAATATCTGCAGCGATACAACAACGTATTGGGCCTGAATATGCTGGCCCGTTGGGAATTCTTCAAGCTATAGCGGATGGGACTAAACTACTTTTTAAAGAGGACCTCCTCCCATCTCGAGGAGATATTCGTTTGTTTAGTGTGGGACCGTCTATAGCGGTTATATCAATTCTACTAAGTTATTTAGTAATTCCTTTTGGGTATCGTCTTGTTTTAGCCGATCTCAGTATAGGTGTTTTTTTATGGATCGCCATTTCTAGTATTGCTCCTATTGGGCTTCTTATGTCAGGATATGGATCGAATAATAAATATTCCTTTTTAGGTGGTCTACGAGCTGCTGCTCAATCTATTAGTTATGAAATACCATTAACTCTATGTGTGTTATCAATATCTCTACGTGTGATTCGTTGGAATATGAACTTTGAACCTCTCTTCTAGAAATAAAAGAAAAAAGAAAGAGGTTCAATGTATTGAATAGATGTTTTAATTTTTTTTATTCAGCATTCGGGTTGATGAGTTAAACCAGATAGTTATATGAGTGAAACTAAACAGCTTCCAAATTTGTAGTAAGAAGAAACAATCTCATTCCCTATGTACAAGAATAAAGTTGAAGTAAAAATAAGCAGTGTAAACTGCTTACCCCAAGATTAAGATTTTTTGATTAGTCATCATATCTTGAAGCGGGCGCAAACAAAAGATCAACTGTATGGAGTTTCTACTACTGTCTCATATGTATTACTATACCGGGGATCAATCAAAAGTCAGTGGACGGTTAGGAACACCAAGGTACACAAAGGATTAGTAATGGAGATAATGTAGGGTATCAAAAAAGAGGTATTTCTTCATAAAACGAATCATAATAAGGACTTGAAATTGGTAGAAATGATCAAGTAGTACTTCCCTACGATTCCGATCTAGAGTATGCTCCTATTCACTGGTTAAAGAAATGACTATCAAGAACGAATTAATTCTTTATTTTATTTTTGAGTATCCTCCTCTGAGACAGAAGAACAGGAAAAAAGAAATGGAATGTAGTAATTGAATGAATAATAAAAAAGGGGGATCCTTATTTATTCTTTTCTCTATCCATATTCATACATATTGAATTCTTATCACGATTCATGAACTAATGACTAATTCTTTTTATTTTGTATTGATTGATATAAGGAGTATTTTATTGAAATATTAAGTTATTACCGAACAAAGAGAAATTTTTATTGTAAAGGATGAGATCAATTCGGAAGCACTTTTTTTCTTATTCTAGCAGACAGAATTCCATTGGTCTAATTTGGGACTTTCCGATGTATCTTTATTCTATCCATCCAAAGATGGTGATAATACCGAACCCATCCTTACTTTTTTTTGTGGCCATCGAGGAGCCGTATGAAGCTGAGGTCTCACGTACGGTTTTGAAATAGCGATGGGAACAGTGATGTTATTATCGACTATGATTATCTAACAGTTCAAGTTCAGTTGATATAGTTGAAGCACAGTCAAAATATGGTTTTTGGGGGTGGAATCTGTGGCGGCAGCCTATAGGATTTATTGTTTTTCTAATTTCTTCTCTAGCCGAATGTGAGAGATTGCCCTTTGATTTACCAGAAGCGGAGGAGGAATTAGTAGCAGGTTATCAAACCGAGTATTCGGGTATCAAATACGGTTTATTTTATCTTGCTTCTTACCTAAATTTATTAGTTTCTTCATTATTTGTAACAGTTCTTTACTTAGGTGGGTGGAATTTACCTATTACGTATATATCCATTTCTGAGCTTTTCGGAATAAAAAAAATCGCCAGCATTTTTGGAATGACAATGGGTATCCTTATTACATTAACTAAAGCTTATTTGTTTCTCTTCATTTCTATCACAACAAGATGGACTTTACCTAGAATGAGAATGGACCAGTTATTAAATCTTGGATGGAAATTTCTTTTACCTATTTCTCTAGGTAATCTGTTATTAACAACTTCTTCCCAACTTCTTTCATTATAAATAAGAGAATACGATAACACTATTTTAGATTCATAATCTCTATCAAACAAGAGAAAGAAACGTCAAATTTTTCATGTATATCTACAATATGTTCCCTATGGTAATTGGGTCCATCAATTATGGTCAACAAACAATACGAGCTGCAAGGTACATTGGTCAAAGTTTCATAATTACCTTATCCCACACAAATCGTTTACCTGTAACTATTCAATATCCTTATGAAAAATCGATCACATCAGAGCGTTTCCGGGGTAGAATCCACTTTGAATTTGATAAATGTATTGCTTGTGAAGTATGTGTTCGTGTATGCCCGATAGATCTACCCGTTGTTGATTGGAGATTTGAAAGAGATATTAAAAAGAAACAATTACTTAATTATAGTATAGATTTCGGGGTTTGTATATTTTGTGGTAACTGTGTCGAGTATTGTCCAACAAATTGTTTATCAATGACTGAAGAATATGAACTTTCTACTTATGATCGTCACGAATTGAATTATAATCAAATTGCTTTGGGTCGATTACCAATCTCAATAATAGGAGATTATACAATTCAAACAGTTATGAATTCGACTCAAATAAAAATAGACAAAGATAAACCCTTTGATTCAAGAACAATTACCGATTACTAAGATTTTGTTTTGATATAAAGGATCCAAGCTTTTTATTTTGGGTAGTCAGTAACTACAAATAAAAACTAATGATTGTTGAGAATCACTCTTTGATTTAAACTAAAAATATATTTTTAGTGATGATTTCGAAATAGCAAATTTCAACTACTTTTTTCTTTTTTTTTCTTTCGGATAAATATAAATAAAGTAAGGTTGGCCCGATAATTTTATCTATATCTACATTAATCCATATTCAAATTCAATTCAATTATAAATGTATCATATACAATATTATATACAAGAAAACAAAAATAGGGTAACCCCTTTTCCTTTCCTGGACCATTTATTTAGTAAAGTTAAAGTAAGGTCATGAAATAGTTAAAGTTATTTATTTTGTATTTTATACATAATGGATTTACCTGGACCAATACATGATATTCTTGTTGTATTTCTGGGGTCAATTCTTGTATTAGGGGGTCTGGGGGTAGTATTATTTACCAATCCAATTTATTCTGCCTTTTCATTGGGATTGGTTCTTGTTTGTATATCCTTATTCTATATTTCATCGAACTCCTATTTTGTAGCTGCCGCACAGCTCCTTATTTATGTGGGAGCCATAAATATCTTGATCATATTTGCTGTAATGTTCATGAATGGTTCAGAATATTCCAATAATTCCTATTTTTGGACCATTGGAGATGGGGTCACTTTGATGGTTTGTACAACTATTCTTTTTTCACTAATTACTACTATCCCAGATACGTCATGGTATGGAATTATTTGGACTGCAAGGTCAAACCAGATTATGGAACAGGACCTAATAAATAACGTTCAACAAATTGGGATTCATTTATCAACAGATTTTTATCTTCCATTTGAACTCATTTCAATAATTCTTTTAGTTTCCTTGATAGGTGCAATTACTATGGCTCGACAATAAGCAATAAAAATACTTAACTTATAATGATTCCCAATTCTTAGAATTCTAACTAAATTCTAAATAAATAAATAGAAATTTTTAGTTAAATCTATCTACCGTCAATATCTTCTTTTGTTGTGTAATTGTTCTATTCTAATCAATTGAATCGGTTGAATTGTTGTTCATATTGAAATGAATCGAGATTGATAAGGAGTTAGTCAATGATGTTTGAGCATGTCCTTTTTTTGAGTGTTTATTTATTTTCTATCGGTATCTATGGATTGATCACAAGTCGAAACATGGTTAGAGCGCTTATGTGTCTTGAGCTTATACTAAATTCGGTTAATATCAATCTTGTAACATTTTCTGATATATTTGATAGTCGCCAATTAAAAGGAGACATTTTCTCAATCTTTGTTATAGCCATTGCAGCTGCTGAAGCAGCTATTGGACTTGCTATTGTTTCGTCGATCCATCGTAACAGAAAATCAACTCGTATTAATCAATCGAATTTGTTGAATAATTAGTGATAATCATCATAGATAATTTAAATAAAGACACATAAAAATATTTAATAGAATTGAAATACTATTTTTTATTGAATTGCATTTTTATATTTATATTGAAATAATGATGACCGATTTGTTGGCCAATTAATTTTAATTCGCATGTGCAACTCGTATCATCATAATTGTTGAAACGAAAATCAAAGTGTCTTGACCTTTTCTCATAAACAGATTGATTTAAGAAATATATTGATTGTTTTTAATAAACCACTGTTTCGTCTGGTGTCTACAATATTACAATATATAATATATGATTCATTTACTACTAATTTGATTTGACCAGATCGAAAATCTTTTATGTTCAAAACTGTACTTTATAGATCCAATGTCACATTCAGTAAAAATTTATGATACATGTATAGGGTGTACTCAATGTGTACGAGCTTGCCCCACAGATGTATTGGAAATGATACCTTGGGACGGATGTAAAGCCAAGCAAATAGCTTCCGCGCCAAGAACCGAGGACTGTGTAGGTTGTAAGAGATGTGAATCTGCCTGCCCAACAGATTTTTTAAGTGTCCGTGTTTATTTAGGGCCTGAAACAACTCGCAGCATGGCTCTATCTTATTGATACGTTACAAAAAACTCCACTTGAATCGTTTGTGATTCCTCTTTACCGACAAAAGCCCGTGCTCGACAAAATATATTATTTTGAGGACGGGCTTTTCTGGTCAAAATGTATCTAGTCTTTATCACGAGTTATTTTCCTTGGTTAACAATACTTGTTGTTTTACCGATATTCGCGGGTTCCTCAATTTTCTTTTTCCCTCATAGAGGGAATAAGATGTTTAGGTGGTATACTCTATGTATATGCTTATTAGAACTCCTTCTAACGACTTATGCATTCTGTTATCATTTCCAATTGGATGATCCATTAATGCAATTGAAGGAAGATTCTAAATGGATAGATGTTTTTGATTTCCACTGGAGACTAGGAATCGATGGACTTTCCATAGGACCCATTTTACTGACAGGATTTATCACTACTTTAGCAACTTTAGCAGCTTGGCCAATTACTCGAAATTCGCGGTTGTTCTATTTCCTGATGCTAGCAATGTACAGCGGTCAAATAGGATTATTTTCCTCTCGAGACTTTTTACTTTTTTTCATCATGTGGGAGTTAGAATTAATTCCTGTTTACTTACTTTTATCCATGTGGGGGGGAAAGAAACGTCTCTACTCGGCTACAAAGTTTATTTTGTACACTGCAGGGGGTTCCATTTTTTTCTTAATAGGAGTTCTAGGTATGGGTTTATATGGTTCCAATGAACCAACATTAGATTTTGAAAGATTAATTAATCAATCATATCCTGTGGCATTGGAAATAATATTCTATTTTGGCTTCCTTATTGCTTATGCTGTCAAATTGCCGATTATACCCCTACATACATGGTTACCTGATACCCATGGAGAAGCACATTACAGTACATGTATGCTTTTAGCTGGAATCCTATTAAAAATGGGCGCATATGGATTGATTCGGATCAATATGGAATTACTACCCCACGCTCATTCTATATTTTCTCCTTGGTTGGTGATAATAGGAACAATGCAAATAATCTATGCAGCTTCAACTTCTCTTGGTCAACGTAATTTAAAAAAGAGAATAGCCTATTCCTCTGTATCTCACATGGGTTTCACAATTATAGGAATTGGTTCTATAACCGACATGGGACTCAATGGAGCTATTTTACAAATGCTCTCTCATGGATTTATTGGTGCTGCACTTTTTTTCTTGGCGGGAACGAGTTGTGATAGAACACGTCTTGTTTATCTCGAAGAAATGGGAGGGATATCTATCCCAATGCCAAAAACATTTACCATGTTCAGTAGCTTCTCAATGGCTTCTCTTGCATTGCCAGGAATGAGTGGTTTTGTTGCGGAATTTGTAGTATTTTTTGGACTAATTACTAGTACAAAATATCTTTTAATGTCAAAAATGCTAATTACTTTTGTAATGGCAATTGGAATGATATTAACTCCTATTTATTTATTATCTATGTTACGTCAGATGTTTTATGGATACAAGTTATTTAATATTCCAAACTCTAATTTTTGGGATTCTGGACTACGAGAACTATTTCTTTCAATCTGTATCTTTCTACCCGTAATAAGTATTGGTATTTATCCCGATTTTGTTCTCTCGTTATCAGTTGACAAGGTACACGCTATCTTATCCAATTATTATCATAGATAGTGTTTCATTAATGAAACGGAAGGAAAGTCTTATAATTCTTTGAATTTAATATTTTGAAAATCGTTTGCTGTACTGTATAATGAAAAAAGAAATAAAATGAATAAGAATTGTAATTAGATACATCTCGAGTTTTTGAGAACCGTTTGAATCAAGGAATCATTCAAATTTAAATGGTTCTCAAAAACTCATAAAAACAAACTTTCGTTATATATGGGATGATGTTTTTATCTTATGTATTCTTCATGTAGTTTATTCAATTAGATGTTTATGTGAATGAACCATAACTATGTAGACCTATTCCTAATAGATTGATCCCAAAATAACATATCCAAATTATAATAAATCCTATAGAAGCTACAAGTGCCGAATTCGTACCTTTCCAATTTATATTTGTTCTAGTATGTAAATAAATCGCGAATATGGTCCAAGTAATAAATGCCCAAGTTTCCTTGGGGTCCCAATTCCAATAGGACCCCCATGCCTCATTAGCCCATACTGCTCCACAAAGAATACCTATGGTTAAAAAGGTAAACCCTAGACTAATGACACGATAACTCCAATAATCCAAACGCTCAGTTAATTGATATTTGTAATAATTTCGAAATGAAGGAAAAGAAGTGTTTTTAAAAACACTTCTTTTTTCATTCAAATATTCAATCTCACCAAAGAAAAATGACTTAATTAATAAATTATTGCTTTTACAAAAAATTTTGATGTTTTTTCGAAATGTAATGACTAGAAGAGCGACTGATAATAATGATCCGCATAAAAGAGCTGCATAGCTCAATAACATCATACTTACGTGCATCATTAACCACTGAGATTGTAGAGCAGGTACTAATATTGCGGATTGATGCATTTCAGTTGAAAGACCCGACATGGCAAAGCCTTGAGTAAAAATGGTACTTGGTGCAATTATTGTGCTTAAATCGTTTTTAAGGTTACGTATCTTGGGAATCATATGAATAATGAATAAACTACACGAAAGGAAGATTAATGACTCGTATAAATTACTTAATGGAAAATGTCCCGAAGAAATCCAACGAGAAACTAATAATCCTGTTATAGAGAAAAAGGTAGCTATCATCCCTTTTTCTGATGAATCACGTAATCCTACAATTTTGTGGACTAATAAGGTCATCAAATGAATCATAATCACAATTGAAATGATCGAAAAAGAGATATGAGTTAATATATGTTCTAAAGTCGCAAATATCATAAAAGGGGTCCCATTACAGAATTGGAAATCTCGAATTGAATACATTTTAGGATCTATTGTATCTCTTTTAGAAGATGCCGCCACTCGGACTCGAACCGAGATGCTTTAGCACTGCTTCCTAAGAGCAGCGTGTCTACCGATTTCACCACGGCGGCTTACTTGAAATAATAATAGTCAATTCATGTTGAATCGTCGAGATTCAAGGATTCAATATAGTTTAGGAAACATTAATTAGAATCAATGAATAAAGACTGGTTTGTGGTTTAAATATTTGAATCCTCAATAAAATACCTACCTAGGTAGTATCGTCGTGGGTTTTTTAACAATCAACTTTCATGTACTAGAAACTAAGTTTTCTCCAAACAGTTGGAACTCCATAGTTTTTTCTCGGTTGAGGTATAAAACTAAGAATTGTCTTTTTTTCTCTATTTTTTTATGATTTGTTTTTCATTTATCCGATTTCATGGATTCAAATGAAAAAGATTTATTTGATTTTTTTCAATGAAAAAAATCAAATAACTAGGATTTCATATCTATCACAATTTCATCATTAAATACAAATAATTTGTTATTTTTCTAATGATTTCGATACCTTAGTATATTAAAATTAAAGTATTAATATTCTTTATTGCGCATATAATTTATAATTTAGAATACCATTTACAAAACCAATTAAGTTTTGGGATAGGCATATAACAAAAGAGTTTCAATCTCTATCACAATTGTACTTTTCACAATAGAAAAGTACAATTGCGATAGGGAAAAAAATAATACTTAGAACCCAATATACAAAAAACTCTTATTCTATATATCACAGCAGTGAGTTCTAAGTAATATTGAGAAATTCAATACAGAAAAATACATTAGTTAACATTCATCTTACAAAATTTGAGGTTCTTTAGGCTATATCAATTGAGATTATTCTAAGGCTTTATTATTTGTTTGTCGCACAAAAAACTTTTTGAATGCCCGGTGGAAACCGATTTCGCTAAAGAAAAAGTTTTTACTGCAACTAAATATCCTTTTTTCTTCCAAATATTTCTACGAATACGTTTTTTTGACATAGAAGTACGTTTTTTTGGAACTGCCAT